TAGTCATAGTGATCCTCCTATTCAACTACTTCAACCATTTCCGAACACCTCATAGCATTTTCAGGGCTTCGAAGCTTCTATCATTATGTATGATTTGATTTCTTGTACATGCCCCCTTTAATTTCTAATGGTTTCGAAGATCAAAATTTTTTATCGGTCCATAACCTGATTTAGGTAAATTCATGAACTCAATTTGGTTATTCCTTCTTATCTTAATAACCATATGAACTGTGAGTTTTTGATGACGACTCATCAATCCAATAGATGAATTTTTTGAAAGAATCATTCAAGGAACAAGTTATCCCTCTTTCGTGCCAGTTGATCCTCAGATCTCATTCTATCAAACAAATCTTATTCTTGGATCTGTTTGTGATATTGAGATTTATAAAAAGAAATATTTTTATGTACTCTTCTAATTTTTATGTGCATTAAACTACTACCATATCATATACTTTTCTTATTTTATACTTTATTCTTTCATTTTAGTATTCTTTCATTTAATGTCGTCTTTCTTCTATTTCTTTTTTCTTCAGATGAAGAAAAAACCCCGGAATACGCCCTTCACAGTCAAAGCGCGAAAGACACTTCGAACCTTTTTTCTTTTTACTTATTTTATATCTGTTATCTGTCAGAAAAGAAAAAGGAGAATGCATTTTCTATTATTAAATTCAATACAATATTAAATAAATAATAGGAAATTGAAATGAAACGAAAGTCTTTTTATCGCACCTATTAATCTCTATTAATCTTATATATTATATAGATATAAATATCAATATAAATTGTGTTCTGGAATCAAAGAAAGATATTTAAGAAAATTTTTGAATTCCCTTATATGTTTTATGTTGTACTTCGAATAAACTTTTCTGTGGAATGGAGGAAGGAAATAGTAATTGAGTCCTATAGAATAACTAGGAACAAAAAGATTGAATCAGAAATATCGACAGATTTTTTTTGGAGTCCAAAGAAATAGGAAAATGAAAGAAAAAAGCGGATCTATTGTTCCAATTTCATCTATATCGAATTTGACTATCAGAATAGTGGATATAGTCATGATTCAATGGGTTAGGTCCACTTACTTTTTCTTTTGTTGATTTCTAATCTAATCTTTACACTTGATTTGATTGAACTCTTATAAAATAGGAAAGTTGACGATTTAAGAGCCAACGTATCATTATTCATCATTATTCATTTAATATAATAAAAAAATGTTCAATTTTATAACTATAATTACTATATAACTATAATTACTATATTAGTATACTCTAAATTCGAGTATAAATCATTATAATGTTAACCTTCTAATTTCATTTGAATTTAGAAGAATTCTATTATTAGAATTATAGAGTTCTTATCTTATTATTACATTCTTACTACAAATTTTATTACAAATAATAACAATATCTCTACTCCCCGTCAAATGGAATCCCCCTTCAAATAGAAATACTCCCGGGGAGTTTTATGAAAAAAATAAAGACAAAGCCCCTTATCGGATTTGAACCGATGACTTACGCCTTACCATGGCGTTACTCTACCACTGAGTTAAAAGGCCCGTTTGATCAATTCCGAAATGAACCAGCATGCAGATAATCTATATCTATAGAAATAGATTGTACATCAAATCTATGTAAAGTAAATAATTCTATCTAATTTTTTCTATTTTTTTCTATATTATTCGATTTTTTCTCTATTTTTTTTCTATATTATTAGAATATAATAATATAGAAAAAACCGAATCAAATTTATTCTATTGACAATTTCAAAAAAACTGTTCATACTATGAGTATAATATGCTGACGATCGGCAAATGTGCCCCATCGTCTAGTGGTTCAGGACATCTCTCTTTCAAGAGCAGCGGGATTCGACTTCCCTGGGGTAGGTATTACGAAAGGAAGTTGATGGGGATTCTTTCGAAGTCTGGAATTTTTTCTTCCTGGGTCGATGCCCGAGCGGTTAATGGGGACGGACTGTAAATTCGTTGGCAATATGCCTACGCTGGTTCAAATCCAGCTCGGCCCAATATTCACTGATCCACCATGAAATGATATAACCCCTTTGTTCTTTCAAAATGTCTGATAAAAAAAAGAAGTAAAAATTTCGGCTCTCCTTGTTATTTATTTGATTTGCTTCTTTTTTACCATAAATTATGATCTTTCTGACGATCTAGATTCATATCAGGATTTTAAGTAGAAAGTCTAAGAAAAAAGTAATAGAAAGAAAAAAAAGTAGAAAGAAAAAACAGTCTTTTTTTTTATTGAAAGGTTGATTATCAATTGATTTGCGATTTTATTTGAAATAACGAAAAGATAACTAGTAATTCGTGCCAGTATCACTAAAATATATAAAAATATAAATATATATGCGTGTGGATATCAATATTACCTACACTCGCACTCTGTTACAACGAGGCGATTCCAATTTAAAATCTAAACAGAAAGTGTTTGAATGAAATCAGAAGAATATGTATGCTGTATTTCGTTTCCCTGGGATTGTAGTTCAATTGGTCAGAGCACCGCCCTGTCAAGGCGGAAGCTGCGGGTTCGAGCCCCGTCAGTCCCGATAAATAACCAATAATCCAATAAAAAAAATACATCAATTCATCTCTTCATTTTCTGTAATTAAGGGTACAAATAGCAGAATTCATTCCCAAAGTGGATCCTTAATATTAATATTATTTTATAATATTTATTTTCGTTTTTCATCAAAGCAAATACAAATAGGTCATTTCATTTCTTCAACTAGTATCGATAGAGATGGATAAAGACACATGTGGATTAGTACAATTATTGGGAGCATCATATTCAGGATTCCAAGAGCTACCTCACTGAATTTTGCCTTTTCGATTCCCCCCGATCCGTATAATGAAATCGAATCGAGTACCCTATCTTTCCCGGTAGCACATACACAAATGGAATTCTTATTTGTACGGTACAAAATGACTTAAATTCTGTTGATAAAATCCTTTTAATCGGAAAAGTCTCTTCTTTTTCTTTTTGGCTCTGATTTTGTGTAACCTCAATTATTTGAAACAATCTATCTCATTCAATGAAGTTTTGATATATTATATGGATCCTATTCCTAATTCAATCAAGTAAAGAGTATATTAATAAAAGAAAAATCAAATAAGGACCCTGCCTCTCTTATAGAGAGAGGGAATCGATAATCTTTTTAAGGATTTATGCCGAAGAAAAAACAAACTCTAAAAAAGTGAATTTGGTAGAATATTCGATTTTTTTTTTATACTGTACTAGGACTTATCTTTATCGCACTTTTTTTTGTTTGTAACTTATGTAAGTTTAAAGACGATTAGATGATACTTAGTCAGATGATTGTATAAGGAAGGAGATAGTTTTATAGAAAAGATAGAAAAGAAAGACTGGAAAAGAATGATAAATAAAGTAACAAAGTAAGAAAATTTTCGATTGGGTCAGGAATACATTTTTGGATTTGGTATGAATAAATGATCTTTCTATGTTATACTATTCAATTCTCGACGATAAATCGATTTGAGAGTTCAGATATTGTTATTCATGATATTGATCTGATTTGATATCATCGAGATGGAATTCATCCCATTGAATTTAGAGGCCAAAGATTTCTCATCTCTTATGGGATTAAATCCCGAATTATTGTGAAGTAAAGAAAAACGAAACGATGACATTATGGAAGTAAATATTCTCGCATTTATTGCTACTGCACTGTTCATTCTAGTTCCTACTGCTTTTTTACTTATAATATATGTAAAAACTGTTAGTCAAAGTGATTAATTTGAATGAAACTTGACTTCTTAGTTCTTATCAATATCAAGAATTAACGAAATAAAATGAAAATAATTCCAATTTTGTGTTTTAGCTTAAATGAGTGAACTAGAATCAGCAGGATTCTATGAGACCCGATAGTATGGTAGAAAGTAATATATTTACTACCATACTATCTATTTTTCTATTTTTGTTATTTTGGTATACTAGTATATTAAAGTGGTACTGGGCTTAATATGGATCAATCTAGAATGTCATCTTCATCTTGATATATAGATAGATATCTAGACAATAGATATTAATTATCTATATGGAATGTAGAGAAGGTTCAAATTGGATTTCTTTTTTTCATATGTTTGATTTGTGTTGGTTCCAATTAATCTGGAATAGTTGAAAGGCGCCTCTTCCTCTTATGATTCTAATTCCTGGATTTCTGATTATTGTCAATAGGAATCCCGGAATCCATTGAAATAATCAAATCAATGAAAAGAAAAAAAAAAAGAATAGTCGGGGTATGTATTAATAAAAGAAAATCAAGAAATCTTTTTTTAGCATTCCATTGATTGAACAGTTGACAAATCATCCAAGGAAAGGAGTTTTTTTTTCAGATTTCGACGAAAAGAAAAGGATTAGTAAACCTCGCCAATTTGAAATCTTTGAATCATAATATGAAATGAGTCAAGTCAATAAAGTATAGCATAAATCGAATTTATAAATTTATAAAACGAAAATAATAAAAAAAATACTAAACTAAGTACTAAGTACGCAATATGTGACTTCTCCAAGAAAATATCTTAGTATGCGGAGTATCCCTTAGAGAATCACTATGTCTATTTTATTTCCCGTAGAAAATCACTTAATACTTAACTTGATAACTTTTAAATAACTAAAAAAAGAACTACTTTCTTTTGTCTTTGAACCAGAAAAAGGCAAACAAATAAAAAGTAAAAAAGGTCCCGCTGTTCCTTATTATCCATATATAACTCTGATAAGAGCCGGTTTATCATAATAAAGAATTTAGGAAGAATTCGGTTGGAATAACTTTCCAATCATTTGTATTCTTTTTACTTTTGAACTATGAACACTGGAATCATTAAAATATTTATTTGATTATGATTAAAAGGGTATTATTCAAATATTATTCATAGAATAAATTACTCCACTCGAATCGAATAGAATTTTGAAATTGAATTCAATTATTGAATTCAATTTCAATATTTCACTATAAATTGTTCAATTTAAAATAGTTAAATTAAAAAGTCTTTGCGGAACGATCTATAAAAGAATTGATAGAGTTGCATTTCTCAACTCAATTAGTAGTATCCCTAGAGTCCACTTCTTCCCCATACTACGAGTGAAAGGGAAAATGTAAAGACTACCATCAAAGCAGCCCAAGCGAGACTTACTATATCCATGTGAATTATGTCCCCTATCTCTATGAATATGAAGGAATTTTGCTAGTATTGTTCGCTTTTTTCCATTATTTTTCACTAATAATAGTGACGATTAATAATAATAGTCACTAATAATAATATTATTATCGCTGGTGCAGAGTAAAAAAAAAAAGATTTTGTCCAATACCATTGATAAAACAATCCAAAAAATCTAATTCAATTAATTCAATTAATTAGAACCAATTAATTATAAGAAGTTCTTATATGAGTGCTAGTAGAATTGGGAAAGATTAAGGGCAAACAAAATCAAAATAAGTAGCGGCGCTCTTGGAAATATCACGAGTCTTTTTCCTCCGCTCTTTCTATTGGAGACAATCTATCAGCAAACCGGAATAAGGTATTTCCCCTCTTTTGTTGATCAGGCGACACCCGGATTTGAACTGGGGAAAAAGGATTTGCAGTCCCCCGCCTTACCACTCGGCCATGTCGCCAAGGCAATAGAAAATAGAAATCCAAAATAGAAGAAAATAGCCCCCCCCTTCTTTTTTTCTTACTAAACTTCTTTTTTTGCACTTGTATCTTGAATCCCATTTTTCTTAATCTGAATCCCTTTCCTAAAAGAAATCCTTCCTTTTTTGGATTGGATCCATCTCTTTGATTAATTTTCTATAGTATGTCAAAACACGCACTATCTGAATTCTTTCTCCTTTCTATTGAAAGGAAAAACTAAATGTGAATTTTCAGTGACAAAAGCCAAAATTCAGGACAAATTGGAACCGTTAACTATTGACTGAAAATTCATGAACGATTCTCGAATTTGAATCTAAAATTGTATTTCCCGAATGATATAAGAAAATCAAAATGGATATCTAACTATCCAGTATTGATTCTTTTCAATAATTCAATAAAAAAAATAAAAAAAAAAAAAGCCTTCTCCATTTCAATTATAACAACAATTATGAGTATATGTAAACCCCAGAACCTAAATTATTACACGTATACCTCTAATCAGATATCTTATCTGTTTATGATTCCTATAGAAATGCTAGAACACGCCATGCGCTGTACAGAATAGACCCGCAATACAAGGAAAGACATATATATATAGATAGATAGCTCTAGTTCTATCCGCGTATGCTTAATAAAGCCTTCTTCTGCGCTTCAACAAACTCTATTAAAATAAAAAAAAAAATATCTCTGAAAAAAAAAAAGGAAAAAAGCTAAGTGTTAAAAAAACAATTTTATATTGTTTCTAACTATTGGATTTTTATCTCATCGAAGAGATCAAATCCCGAATTATGTATTTCACTGGTATCTAATTGTATTGGAATATGTAATATCATAAATAATAGTAGAAATTGAATCACTTTTTGTTATTCTATATAAAATAGAAAATTCCATAAGTCTAAGTTAAGTGGAATTTCTCAATTCTTTTCCAGTTGTATCTGTTGCAAATTCCAATTTGAGTAGAAAATCCAAATTCGCTTTACTTTATTCCTCCGTTCATACGTATTTCAGACATTCCATATTCATATATGGAGTTAGATAAAATTTTATGTGATTCTGTAAACCGAATAGCAATTCCATCAGTGCTGATCGATCCATATAATTGGATGAAAAACGATCCAATAATGGGATTTTTTTTTTCAATAAATGGGAAATTAAAAATGCTTGGGGATGGAAATGGGGGAATGTCTACAATACCTGGATTTAATCAGATACAATTTGAAGGATTTTGTAGGTTCATTGATCAGGGCTTAGCAGAAGAACTTTATAAGTTTCCAAAAATTGAAGATAGAGATCAAGAAATTGAATTTCAATTATTTGTGGAAACATATCAATTAGTAGAACCATCGATAAAAGAAAGAGATGCTATATATGAATCACTCACATATTCTTCTGAATTATATGTATCGGGGGGATTAATTTGGAAGAACAGTAGGGATATGCAAGAACAAACAATTTTTATTGGAAACATTCCTCTAATGAATTCCCTGGGAACTTCTATAGTAAATGGAATTTACAGAATTGTGATCAATCAAATATTGCAAAGCCCTGGTATCTATTACCGGTCCGAATTGAACCATAACGGAATTTCGGTCTATACCGGCACTATAATATCAGATTGGGGGGGAAGAATAGAATTAGAGATTGATAAAAAAGCAAGGATATGGGCTCGTGTGAGTAGGAAACAGAAAATATCTATTTTAGTTCTATCATCAGCTATGGGTTTGAATCTAAGAGAAATTCTAGAGAATGTGTGCTACCCCGAGATTTTCTTGTCTTTCCTGAGCGATAAGGAAAAAAAAAAAATTGGGTCAAGGGAAAATGCCATTTTGGAGTTTTAT